AACTTTTCATAAAATGATGGAAACCAAATTTTATCTCTTCACAAAAGATAAAATTTCCTATGATGAATTGTCTAATTATTGGAGCTATACTAATGAAGAAAAAAGAAACAAATTGAGCAATGAATTTCTAAATAGGGCAAAAGTTATGGATAAGGAATTTATTTATCTGGATATATTAGAAAATCGAATTCGATTGTCTAATGATGAAACTAAAACAAAATATTTAACTAAAATATATGATCCTTTCCTGAACGGACGCTTTCGTGGAGAAATCAAAAATGATTTTTCAACCTCAATCCAATATGAAAAAATTTACAAAAAAAATACCATTTTTATAAATAAAATTCATGGTATCCTTATTTCAAATAATACTTCTCAAAAAAATAATAGTAATTATCCAGAATTAGAGAAAAAAAGAAATATATTTGATAGAAAATCTTTAGTAACTACATTTTTTTTTTTTAATCTAATCAGTAAATTTTCAAAAAAATTAGTATCAAGCTTGAGTTTTGAAGCACTTTCTTTATTTCCAGAACATGAACAAGTCAAAATTAATTATGAAGAAGAAAAAAAACAAATAATAAAAATATTATTTGATGCAATTAGAACTGATTTGAACGAAAAAACAATAGTAAATGGAAATAGAACAAAGTGTATTAGAATAAACGAAATCCGTAAAAAAGTTCCTCGATGGTCATACAAATTTATTGACGAATTGGAACAACTGGAGGGAAAAAATGAAGCAGAGAGTTATCAAATTCGTTCTAGAAAAGCCAAACGTGTCGTCATTTTGACTAATAAATCGAAATTTTTTAAGAAGTACGATACTTATAATCCTACAGGAGATACTGATAATGCTGAAAAAAAAAAAAATGAATTGGCTTTAATACGTTATTCCCAACAATCGGATTTTCGGCGAGACATAATAAAAGGATCTATACGTGCTCAAAGGCGTAAAACAGTTACTTGGAAATTTTTTCAAAAACGGGTGCATTCCCCCCTTTTTTTGGATAAAATAGAAAAACCTTTATTCTTTTCTTTTGAGAGTTTTAAATCAATGAAAATCTTTTTTATGTTAAAAACTTGGATGCGAAAAAAGGAAGATTTTGAAATTTCGAGTTATACAGAGGAAAGAGAAAAAGAAAGTTCGAAAAAAGAGGAGGAAAAAAAAAAGGAAAATGAGGAAAGAAAACGTATAGAAATAGCAGAAGCCTGGGATAGCATTATATTTGCTCAAGTAATAAGAGGTGTTTTATTAATAACCCAATCCATTCTTAGAAAATATATTCTATTACCTTCATTGATAATAATTAAAAATATTGCTCGTATACTATTTTTTCAATTTCCCGAATGGTCGGAAGATTATAGGGATTGGAAGAGAGAAATGTATATTAAATGCACGTATAATGGCGTTCAATTATCCGAAAGAGAATTTCCAAAAAAATGGCTAACAGATGGTATTCAGATAAAGATATTATTTCCTTTTCGTCTCAAACCTTGGCACAAATCTAAGCTACGATCCAATGAAAAGAAAAAGGATCTAATGAAAAAAAAGAACTTTTGTTTTCTAACAGTTTGGGGGATGGAAGTCGACTTGCCCTTTTCTGGTTCTCCCCAAAAAAATAGATTTTCATTATTTTTTGACCCCATTTTTAAAGAACTAAAAAAAAAAACCAAACAATTTCAATTTTTCACTTTTCGAGTTCTAAAAGTTTTAAGTGAAAAATTGAAATTGTTTCTAACTATCTTAATAGAAAAAGCAAAAAGGATTAGCAAAAGTATTATCGAAAGTATTCTTAAAAGTATTCTCAAAAGTATTCTAGGCCTAACGAAAATAAAACAATTTTTTAAATTTCTATTTATTAAATTTAAATTCAAAAAGATAGATGAATTGAACGAAAGCAAAAAAGATTCAACAATTTATAAGAATAATCCAATGATTTCTGAAACAACCATTTCAATTCAATCGATAAATTCAGTAAATTGTTCATTGAAAAAAAAAAAAATAAAGGATATTAATGCTAAAAGAAAAGCAGTTATAAAAAAAATTGAAAAAATAAAAAAAAAATGGCTTGTAATTTCAGAGACAAATATTCATTCGAACAAAACAACTTATGATAGTAAAAGGGTAGAATTAGAAAAAAAAAAATGGCAAATATTACAAAAAAGAAAAAATGCTCGATTAACTCGTAAATCAAATTCTTTTTTTAAATTTTTCATGAAAAGGATATACAGAGATATCTTTCTATATATCAGTTGTATTCCGAGGATCAATATACAACTTTTTCTTGAATTAACAAAAAAAAATTTAAATAAATCCATTTATGATAATGAAGCAAATGCCGAAAGAATTTATAAAACAAATCAAAGTATAATTAGCTTTATTTCAATTTTACACAAATATTTTCATACTAGAAATCCGAATTCACATAATTCTTGTGACATCTCCTTTTTGTCACAAGCATATGTATTTTTTAATTTATTACATACCCGAATTATTAACATAAACATATATAATTTAAGATCTGTTTTTCACTATCATGAAAATTTTTTTTTTCTGAAAAATGAAATAAAGGATTCTTTTTTTGGAGCACAAGGAATATTTCATTCTAAATTAAAACATAAGAACCCTCTCAATTCTGTAATAAATCAATGGACAAATTGGTTAAAGGATCATTATTATCAATATGACTTATCTAAAAGTAGATGGTCCAGATTAGTACCACAAAAATGGAGAAATAGAATAACTGAATGTGGTATAGCTCAAAATAAAGATTTAACCAAATGCGATTTATATGAAAAAAGCCGATTAATTCTTTACAAAGAACAACAAGTAGACGCATTAAAAAAAAAAATTAGAAAACAATATAGATACGATCTTTTATCTTATAATTTTATCAATTATGCAGATAAAAAAGACTCATATATTTATGGATATAAATCCCTATTTCAAGTAAAAAAAAACCAAGTGATTTCTTCGAATTACAGCACGTATAAAAAAGAATTATTTGATATCATAGATAATCTCTTTATCAAGAATTATATATCGGAAGATGTTATTCTAGATATGGAAAAAAATCTGGATAGAAAGTATTTTGATTGGATGGGAATCAATAGAGAAATACAAAATCGTTCCATATCGAATCCAGAATTTTGGTTCTTTTCAAAATTTGTGATATTTTATAACGCATATAGGGGTAACTCGCAGGTTATACCAATCAAATTACTTTTTTTATCTTTTAATGTAAATCAAAATGTTAGTGAAAATCAAAATAACATTACTAGAAAGAAAAAAAATGAATCTCTTGAATTGGAGTTAGAGACTCGAAATCGGGCAAAAGCAGAATACCCCGATGAAAGAAATCTTGAATTATCTATCTCAAACCAAGAAAAAGATATTGAAAATGATTATGTAGGATCAGACAGTGAAAAGAATAGTAAGGGTATAAAGAAAAAGAAAGACAAGAACAAGATGGAGGCAGAACTGAATTTCTTACTAAGAAATTTTTTGATTTTACATTTAAATTGGAATAATTTCTTAGGTCAAAGAATATTTAACAATGTCAAAGTATATTGTCTCCTGATTCGATTAAAAAATTTAAGAGAAATTACAATAGCCTCTATTCAAAGAGGAGAACTAGGTCTAGATATTATGATGATTCAAAGTCAGAAGAATTTAATTCTTCTAGGTTTAAGGAAAAAGAAAAATAACAAATTTATGAAAAAAGAAATATTTGTTATCGAACCAGTTCGCCTGTCTAGAAAAAACAATAAACAATTTTTTATGTATCAAACCATGGGTCTTTCATTAATTCAAAAGAATAAACGCAAAATTTATCACAAATACCCAGAAAAAATTCATGTTAATAAGAAAAATTTTGATAAATATATTACAAGAGATCAAAAAATAACAGAAAAAAAAGAAAAAGATAATTTTGATTTACTTGTTCCTGAAAACATTTTATCCGCTAGACGTCGTAGAGAATTGAGAATTCTAATTTGTTTAAATCCAAAGAATATAAATAGTATGTATAGAAACACAATATTTTTTAATCAAAATAAAGTAAAAAAAGGTTTTCCACTTTTGACTAAAAAAAGAAAATATTTTGAGAAAGATAAAAAAAAACTAATGAATTTCAAAATTTTTCTTTGGCCAAAATATCGATTAGAAGATTTAGCTTGTATAAATCGATATTGGTTTAATACCCATAATGGAAGCCGTTTCAGTATAGTAAGGATACAGATGTATCCGCGAGTGAAAATTAGTTAATCCAAATTTGCCTTCTATTTACCATATTTATATGGTAAATAGAAGACAAATTAATATATATCTATCTATATAGATAGATATAGATACATAACATAAATAAAGACACGCATTATGGTATGGCATTGATACTAATTCACTGATATATACCTTAAATAAAAAAAGAATCAACAAAATTCTGTTTTTTTAAGTATACAATTTTTTATGGTGAATCTATAAAAACAGTCTCCTTTATATCTATTTAAATTGCATTGATTCAATTTATTATTTATAAGAATTAATTCGATTGTAAAAAAATCAAGAATTCTTAAGTAAATTAAGTAAATTTAGATTTATATCAAAAATTAAAAATTAGTGTCATTACTATTACTGATCAATAAAAATATCTATAATTTTAAAGTAAAAAGCGAAGAGAAGGGAAAAACTTTCATTTTTTTATGGTAAAAAATTCATTTATACCTGTTATTTCACAAGAAAAAAAAGAAAAAAATCCAGGATCGGTTGAATTTCAAATATTCAAATTTACCAATAGAATACGAAGACTTACTTCACATTTTGAATTGCACCGAAAAGACTATTTATCTCAAAGAGGTTTACGTAAAATTTTAGGAAAACGACAAAGATTGCTGTCTTATTTGTCAAAGAAAGATAGAATACGGTATAAAAAATTAATAAATCAGTTTGATATTCGAGAGTCACAAATTCGTTAAATTGAAGAGTAATTCTCAATTATTCGATTTATTAGATCTTGAATTTTGATGAACTTTTTTTTTAAGCGATTCATAAAAGAATAAATCGAGGAAAAACCTATGAATATCTCAACTACAAGAAAGGACTTCATGATAGTCAATATGGGGCCTCACCACCCATCAATGCATGGTGTTCTTAGACTTCTTGTTACTCTAGACGGTGAGGATGTTATTGATTGTGAACCAATATTGGGTTATTTACACAGAGGAATGGAAAAAATAGCGGAAAACCGAACAATTATACAATATTTGCCTTATGTAACACGTTGGGACTATTTAGCTACTATGTTCACAGAAGCAATAACTGTAAATGGACCAGAACAGTTGGGAAATATTCAAGTACCTAAAAGAGCCAGTTATATCCGAGTAATAATGTTGGAGTTAAGTCGTATAGCTTCTCACCTACTATGGCTAGGACCTTTTATGGCCGATATTGGTGCACAAACTCCCTTCTTCTATATTTTCAGAGAAAGAGAATTAATATATGATCTATTTGAAGCTGCGACAGGTATGAGAATGATGCATAATTTTTTTCGTATCGGGGGGGTAGCGACTGATCTACCTTATGGTTGGGTAGATAAATGTTATGATTTTTGCGATTATTTTTTAACAAGAATTGTTGAATATCAAAAACTTATTACGCGAAATCCTATTTTTTTAGAACGGGTTGAGGGGGTAGGTGTAGTTGATATAAAGGAAGTAATAAATTGGGGTTTATCAGGACCCATGCTTCGAGCTTCCGGAATACAATGGGATCTCCGTAAAGTGGATAATTATGAATGTTACGAAGAATTTGATTGGGAAGTTCAATGGCAAAAAGAAGGAGATTCGTTAGCTCGTTATTTAGTTCGAATTGGTGAAATGATGGAATCCATAAAAATTATTCAACAGGCTTTGGAAGGAATTCCCGGCGGACCATATGAAAATTTAGAAATTCGTTGCTTTGATAGAGAAAAAGAGCCAGAATGGAATGAGTTTGAGTATCGATTTATTAGTAAAAAACCGTCTCCGACTTTTGAATTGCCAAAACAAGAACTTTATGTAAGAATGGAAGCCCCCAAGGGAGAATTGGGAATTTTTCTAATAGGGGATCAAAATGGTTTTCCTTGGAGATGGAAAATTCGTCCGCCAGGTTTTATCAATTTGCAAATTCTTCCTCAATTAGTTAAAAGAATGAAATTGGCCGATATTATGACAATACTAGGTAGCATAGATATTATTATGGGAGAAGTTGATCGTTGAAATGATAATTTATTTAACAGAAATACAAGATATCCATTTTTTTTTCAAATTGGAATATTTTAAAGAGATATATGGAATTATATGGGTATTTGCTCCTATTTTGATTCTTATATTGGGAATTACGATAAGTGTACTAGCAATTGTATGGTTAGAAAGGGAAATATCCGCAGGGATACAACAACGTATTGGACCTGAATACACAGGTCCTTTTGGAGTTCTTCAAGCTCTAGCAGACGGAACAAAATTACTTTTCAAAGAGAATCTTATTCCATCTAGAGGAGATATTCGTTTATTCAGTATAGGACCATCTATATCAGTCATATCCATTATAATAAGCTATTCAGTAATTCCTTTTGGCTATAACTTTGTTTTATCTGATCTGAATATTGGTGTTTTTTTATGGATTGCTATTTCGAGTATTGCTCCCATTGGACTTCTTATGTCAGGATATGGGTCAAATAATAAATATTCCTTTTTGGGTGGTCTACGAGCAGCTGCTCAATCGATTAGTTATGAAATACCATTAACTCTATGTGTGTTATCGATATCTCTACGTGCGATTCGTTGAGACAGAAATTTTTTGATACTATTTGCTATACCCCTCTCTTTATCGTACTTTGTAGTAAAGTAGGAAAATAAATTGAATATATATCTATTTAATTTATTTTTTTTCGCATTCGGATTGAAGAATTTAATCAGATAGTTATATGAGTGCAATAAAACAGCTTCTTTTGAATATAATTTTTAGAATACTATATTACTTATAGTTAATAGAAAAGATGATAATTTTAAATTGCAGTAAAAATATTGAGTCTCATTTTCTATGTATAAGAATTAAGTGAAAAAAATGAATTAAATTATAGGTAGAAGTTGTTGTTTTTCCCAAGGTTGGTTGATTAGTCATCCTGTCTTGAAGCGGGCGTAAAAGACCAACCCTTTTTAAATTTTAAATATGATTCATTTGTATGAATTAGCATACATATATTAACATAAATAACATAAATAAGGGATTAATAAAAAATGAATGGATGATTAGAAACACCAAAATACACAAAGGATTAGTAACGTATATTTTTTAAAATATCCAAAAGAACTTTTATATTTATGTATAATAGAAAAAGAATACTAATTGGGGCTTTCCGTTGGTAGAAAAAATAAGGCAGTACTCCCCATAATTCCGATCCAGAGTATACTTCCATCCACCGATTAAATAAATAACTATCAGAAACGAAATAATCCTTTAATTTTTGGAAGTCCCCTTTTCTTTTACTTGCACAAAAAAGACTAGGATAAGAACGAAAAAAAAAAAGAGATCACCCTTTTCTTTTTTGTCTTATATCCATATTTATGGAGATAGAATTCATGTCATAATTTAAAAAATGAACATGTATAATTCTTTTTCGTAATCGAAAATGATGAGGGAGTTATTGATAATTTGAAAAGAGTATTTTATGATTTTATGGAAGAATTAAGTTATTACTCAACAAATTTAAATTTGAATTTTTTAAAGGATGAGAGCAATTCAGAAGTACTTTTTGTATTTTTTATTTATTTAAAGAAAGGTTAAAATGTATTTCATTTTTTCTTTATTAAATTTATTTATTTTAAAATTGGTTTATTTAGAACAGACAGAATTCAATAGGTCTAATTCGGAACCGTCCGATAAAATCGAATATTATATATCTTAGAGATATATCAAGGGATAAATAATCGGACCGGTCCTTAGATTTTTTTAAGGCTTTAAGGGAGCCGTATGAGGTGAAAATCTCATGTACGGTTCTGTAATAGAGATGGTAACAGTAATGTCATCACCGACTAGGATTATCTAACAGTTTAAGTACAGTTGATATAGTTGATGCACAATCAAAATATGGTTTTTGGGGATGGAATTTGTGGCGTCAACCTATGGGTTTCATTGTTTTTCTAATCTCTTCCCTAGCAGAATGTGAAAGATTACCTTTTGATTTACCGGAAGCGGAAGAAGAACTAGTAGCGGGTTATCAAACCGAATACTCGGGTATCAAATTTGGTTTATTTTATGTTGCTTCCTATTTAAACCTATTCATTTCTTCCTTATTTGTAACAGTTCTTTACTTTGGTGGTTCAAATATCTCTATTCCATACATATTCGTTTCTGACTTTTTTGAAATAAATCAAACATATGGAGTTTTTGTAACGCTAATTGGTATCTTTATTACACTAGCTAAAACTTATTTATTCTTATTCCTTTCTATTGCAACAAGATGGACTTTGCCTAGGCTAAGAATAGATCAATTATTAAATCTTGGGTGGAAATTTCTTTTACCCATTTCTCTCGGCAATCTATTATTAACAACTTCGTCTCAACTGTTTTCACTGTAAAAAAAAGTGGACCTTAATATATTCATAACTTGTGTCAAACAAGAGAACGAAAAAAAATATTCAGAGATATTCACGATATGTTCCTTATGGTAACTGGATTCATAAATTATAGTCAACAAACAGTCCGAGCTGCAAGGTACATTGGTCAAGGTTTCACGATTACCCTATCTCACGCAAATCGGTTACCCGTAACTATTCAATATCCTTATGAAAAAATAATATCATCAGAACGTTTCCGCGGTCGAATACATTTTGAATTTGATAAATGCATTGCTTGTGAAGTATGTGTTCGTGTATGTCCCATCGATCTACCCGTTGTTGATTGGAAACTAGAAACTGATATTCGAAAGAAACAGTTGCTTAATTATAGTATTGATTTCGGAATCTGTATATTTTGTGGTAACTGTATTGAGTATTGTCCAACAAATTGTTTATCAATGACCGAAGAATATGAACTTTCAACTTATGATCGCCACGAATTAAATTATAATCAAATTGCTTTGGGCCGTTTACCAGTGTCAGTAATTGATGATTTTACAATTAGAACAATTCAAATCAAATTCAATTAATTATTTCTAAAATTCTTCTAAAAACGAAAATAATAGAATACTTATATAAAATATAAAAATAATAAAATACGGATATATATATTCGTTTATTTTTAAATTACTCTTTCACATAAAGAAAAGAATGAAATGACATTGATCCTATAACAACTGTACCTATAGCAACTCACACCTCTTATGTTAGGAGTTGGTGAAATTCAATGCGGAGAGAATTTTAGTATTTAATAAGTTTTTTTCCTGGTCATATCAATAAGGTCATGAAATTTCGATTTATTTATCTCTTATTTTACATAGAATGGATTTGCCCGAACCGCTACATGATTTTCTTTTAGTCTTTCTTGGATCGGGTCTTATATTAGGAAGTCTGGGAGTAGTATTATTTACGAATCCTATTTTTTCTGCTTTTTCATTGGGCCTAGTTCTTGTTTGTATATCTTTATTCTATATTTTATCAAACTCCCATTTTGTAGCTGCATCACAACTACTTATTTATGTGGGCGCTATAAATGTTTTAATAATATTTGCTGTGATGTTTATGAATGGTTCAGAATATTACCAAGATTTTCGTCTTTGGACCGTTGGGGATGGAATTACTTTGATGGTTTGTACAAGTATCTTTGTTTCACTAATAACTACGATTCTAGATACATCATGGCACGGGATTATTTGGACTACAAGACCCAATCAGATTATAGAGCAAGATTTGATAAGTACTAGTCAACAGATTGGAATTCATTTATCAACAGATTTTTTTCTTCCATTTGAACTAATTTCAATAATCCTTTTAGTTGCTTTGATAGGTGCAATCGTCGTGGCTCGCCAATAAGAAATTTTTAGAACTAATAATCTAAACCAAAATTCAATTTTTTTGTTAGATTTTATCACATTTATTTTTTTTGTTGAATTCTATGTGAGTGAAAACGAATATTTCTGTATAAAATCTTTTTTTTATTGCGAATACATTATTTTGTTGTAGACTTATTATAGTAGTCAATAAAATCCGTTTAATTCTTCTTGTTCATATCGAAATGAATAAAAATTGATAAGGAGTTGGTCAATGATATTCGAGCATGCACTTGTTTTGAGTGCCTATTTATTTTCTATAGGTATATATGGGTTGATCACGAGCCGGAATATGGTTAGAGCCCTTATGTGTCTTGAACTTATACTGAATGCAGTTAATATAAATCTCGTAACCTTTTCTGATTTTTTTGATAGTCGACAATTAAAAGGAAATATTTTTTCCATTTTTGTTATAGCAATTGCAGCTGCTGAAGCAGCTATCGGACCGGCTATTGTTTCCTCAATTTATCGTAATAGAAAATCAACCCGTATCAATCAATCAAATTTGTTGAATAAATAATATTACCCATAAAAAATAAAAAAAAGTAGAATTTATATTTAGTGTGTACTATTAATAAATTCAAATTAGCATATATCATATATAAATTAGAATCATGTTTGCGAAAACAAAGATAAGAAATCAAAGTATCTTGGTTCTATTCTCTTATTATTAATTAATCTATAAGTAGATTTTGATTAGCAAAATTCTTATAAATCATTGATTCATCTGGCATCTAATATATATATAAATTCGTTTACGAGTTTACTAGATTGAAAATGTTGAATTTTTTATGTTCAAGGATTACGATTCAATGTCACATTCAGTAAAGATTTATGATACATGTATAGGATGTACTCAATGTGTCCGAGCCTGCCCAACGGATGTATTAGAAATGATACCTTGGGACGGATGTAAAGCTAAACAAATTGCTTCTGCCCCAAGAACAGAGGACTGTGTTGGTTGTAAGAGGTGTGAATCCGCCTGTCCGACGGATTTCTTAAGTGTTAGAGTTTATTTATGGCATGAAACAACTCGAAGCATGGGTCTAGCTTATTGATACGTTTCAAAAAGAACCGCACACAAGTACGTTTTTTTACTGGCAAAAACCCGCGCTCCAAATAAAAAAGGAAATCTTTTTTTATTTGGAGCGCGGGTTTTTCTAGTCTAAGTATATCTTATTTTTATCACGAATTATTTTCCTTGGTTAACAACAGTTGTAATTTTGCCAATAGTCGGGGGTTCCTTAATTTTCTTATTTCCCCATAAAGGAAATAAAGTAATTAAATGGTATACTATTTGTATATGTTTAATGGATCTCCTTATAACAGCCTATGTATTTTGTTATCATTTCGAACTGGATGATCCACTAATCCAATTGACAGAAAATTATAAATGGATCAATTTTTTTGACTTTTACTGGAGATTAGGAATAGATGGACTCTCTCTAGGACCCATTTTATTGACGGGATTTATCACTACGTTAGCTACGTTAGCGGCTCAGCCGGTTACTCGAGAATCCAAATTATTCTATTTCCTGATGTTAGCAATGTATAGTGGTCAAATAGGAACATTTTCTTCTCAAGACATTTTACTTTTTTTCATCATGTGGGAATTAGAATTAATTCCCGTTTATCTACTTTTATCTATGTGGGGTGGAAAAAAACGTTTGTATTCAGCTACAAAGTTTATTTTGTACACTGCGGGAAGTTCTGTTTTTTTATTACTGGGAATTCTGGGTATGGGTTTCTATAGCTCTAATGAACCAACATTAAATTTCGAATCATTAACTAATCAATCATATCCCGTGGCGCTGGAAATAATATTCTATATCGGGTTTCTTATTGCTTTTGCTGTCAAATCACCAATTATACCCTTACATACATGGTTACCAGACACCCACGGAGAGGCACATTACAGCACTTGTATGCTTTTAGCCGGAATATTATTAAAAATGGGAGCATATGGGTTGATTCGAATTAATATGGAATTATTATCTCGCGCTCATTCTATATTTTCTCCCTGGTTAATGCTATTAGGTTCAATTCAAATAATCTATGCAGCTTCAACATCTCTTGGTCAACGCAATTTAAAAAAAAGAATAGCTTATTCCTCAGTATCTCATATGGGTTTCTTAATTTTAGGAATTGGTTCTATAAGCGATACAGGTCTCAACGGGGCTATTTTACAAATAATATCTCACGGATTTATTGGCGCTGCGCTTTTTTTCTTGGCGGGAACTAGTTATGATAGACTACGTCTTCTTTATCTCGACGAAATGGGTGGAATGGCTATCCCAATGCCAAAAATATTCACGGTTTTCACTATCTTATCGATGGCTTCTCTTGCATTGCCAGGCATGAGCGGTTTTGTTGCAGAATTTATAGTCTTATTGGGAATAATTACCAGCCAAAAATATCTTGTAATCACAAAAATACTAATAACTTTTGTAACAGCAGTTGGAATGATATTAACTCCTATTTATTTATTATCTATCTTACGTCAAATGTTCTATGGATATAAGCTTTTTAATACACCAAATTCTTATTTTTTTGATTCGGGGCCACGAGAATTATTTATTTCAATTTCTATCCTTATACCCGTAATAAGTATTGGCATTTATCCAGATTTTATTTTTTCATTTTCGGCTGACAAGGTTGAAGCTATTCTATCTAATTTTTTATAGATAGTTTTCACGAATAAATGAAAATTAAAATAAAAAAATAAATCCTATGCACAATACAAAAACCTATATTTCTTTTGTATTATATTAATTACATAAAAATGAATTTGAATTATAATTGAATATGTTTGGTGTTTTGAGAACCCCTTGAATCACTACTACAGTATTTGATTCAAAGGGTTCTCAATCATTTTATTCGAAGTTTTTTTTGTTATTTTATATATATTATGTTTTCGATATTTGTATTTGTGAAGTTCTTTACTTATTTTAATTCAATTAGGTGTAAATGAACCATAACTATGTAGTCCTATTCCTAAAAGATTTATCCCTAAATAACATACCCAAATTATAAGAAAACCCATGGAGGCAACTATTGAAGAATTTATATCTTCTAATTTTTTATTTTTTCTAGTATGTAAATAAATCGCGAATATAGTCCAAGTAATAAAAGCCCAAGTTTCCTTTGGATCCCAATTCCAATATGATCCCCATGCCTCATTAGCCCATACTGCTCCTGAAATAATACCTATCGTTAAAAAGATAAAACCTAGACTAATAGTACGGTAACCCCAACGATCCAATTGTTGAAGAAATTGAGATCTATAATAATTTCTATAAGACAAAAAAGAATTTTTTTGGAAAACATTATTTTTATCAGTCATATTCATGTATTTGATTTCAGCAAAAGAAAATGATTCATTTAAAAAATAAAAATTCTTGCTTTTACCAAGAATTTGTATGAGTTCTTGAAATGTAATGACTAAAATAGCCACTGATAATAATGATCCGCATAAAAGAGTTGCATAACCCAATATCATCATACTTACGTGCATCATTAACCAATGGGACTGTAAAGCAGGTACTAATATTAAGGATTCATGCATTTTGGTTAAAAGACCCGAAGTAGCAAAGCCTTGGGTAAAAATAACGCTTGGTGTTATTATTGTATTTAAATAGTAATTTTTAGGTTTTTTGAAGCAAGGAACCATATAAAAAATGGAAAAAGTCCATGAAAGAAATATTAATGATTCATATAAATCACTAAATGGTAAATGGCCTGAAAAAACCCAACGAGTAACTAACAATCCTGTTATACAAAAAAAAGTGATTATCATGCCTTTTTTGGACGAATCTGATAATCCTATGATTTCATTGACAAATAATAAGGTTATCAAATGAATTGAAATTAAAATAGATACGACCGAAAACGATATATGAGTTAATATATGTTCTAAACTTGAAAATACCATATATAATGAAAAAATCTAAATACTAGGAATAGAAATAAGAATGGAGTTCATTATAGGACCTATTTTTTAGAAGATAAGATGTCATGCCGCTACTCGGACTCGAACCGAGATGCTCTAGCACTGCTTCCTAAGAGCAGCGTGTCTACCAATTTCACCATAGCGGCTTACTCGAAATCATAATAACAAATTTTTAGTCGATTGTCGAGATTCAAAGAATCAATTAAAATCGAATATTTGTTTACTAAACATTAAATAAAAGAATTTTAAAGAATTCCCTTAGAATCTATTAGAAATATATCTATATATCTATCTATATATAGATAGATATATAGATATAATGTAAATATCCTAAATCAATATTATACTATATTAGATTATATATTAAATTTATAGTTGAATCTAGTTAATTGAAATTATTCTAACGTTTGTATTTGTTACAAAAAAAGCTTTTTGAATTCCCCGTAAAAATAGATTGCGCTAATGAAAAAGCTTTCAATGTTGTAAAATATCCCTTCTTTTTCCATAAAGTGTTCCGAATCCTTTTTTTTGATATAGAAGTGCGCTTTTTTGGAACTGCCATATAATTAGTATAGTTTTTGATTGTTATAGAATTCGATGTGAAAGACATTTTTATGAAAATATATTTATCTTTAATTAACCATATATTTTATCTATCTTAATTCCCATTTTTTTACTATTTCAAGTAAAACATTGAATATTATAATACTTTTTTAAAAGTTTTCCAAACATCGATATTGTTTATTGTAATAAAAAAGACTAAATTAGTTAAAAAAACGAAGTAATGTTTTTGAAAAAAAAAAATATTGTACAAAGATTCAGAATAATTAATAATAGATCATTCTTTTTTAATTAATTCTATGTTTACTTTTTATTAACCGAACCCCTTCTTTACAAAAAAGATAAAATAAAAACCGACGAATAAGAAACAAAATTCATTAGAATCAGAATTTTTTTGTTTATTGTATGGAATATACACATCAATATTCATGGATCATACCTTTTATTCCATTTCCAGTTCCTATGTTAATAGGAGTGGGACTTCTACTTTTTCCGACAGCAACCAAAAATCTTCGCCGTATGTGGGCTTTTCCTAGTATTTTATTGTTAACTATAGTTATGATGTTTTCGCTTGATTTTTCTATTCATCAAATCAATAATAGTTCTTTTTATCAATATGTATGGTCTTGGACCATAAATAATGATCTTTCTTTAGAGTTTGGGTACTTGATCGATTCACTTACTTCTATTATGTCAATATTAATTACTACTGTTGGCATTCTGGTTCTTATTTATAGTGATAATTATATGTCTCATGATCAAGGATATTTGAGATTTTTTGCTTATCTGACTCTTTTTAATATTTCAATGTTGGGATTAGTTACAAGTTCGAATTTGATACAAATTTATGTTTTTTGGGAATTGGTTGGAATGTGTTCTTATTTATTAATAGGCTTTTGGTTCACACGTCCTATTGCGGCAAATGCTTGTCAAAAAGCATTTGTAACTAATCGTGTCGGGGATTTTGGTTTATTATTGGGAATTTTAGGTCTTTATTGGATAACGGGTAGTTTGGAATTTCGGGATTTGTTTCAAATAATAAATAACTTGATTTATAAAAATGAAGTTAATATTTTTTTTCTTACTTTGTTTGCCCTCTTGTTATTTTGTGGCTCAGTCGCTAAATCCGCCCAATTTCCTCTTCATGTATGGCTACCAGATGCTATGGAAGGGCCTACTCCAATTTCCGCCCTTATACATGCTGCTACTATGGTAGCCGCGGGAATTTTTCTTGTAGCTCGACTTCTTCCTCTTTTCATAGTTCTACCGGCAATAATGAACGGAATAGCTTTTATAGGTATAATAACGGTAGTATTAGGAGCTACCTTAGCTATTGCTCAACAAGATATTAAGAAAAATTTGGCTTATTCCACAATGTCTCAATTGGGTTATATGATGTTAGCTCTCGGTATGGGATCTTATCGAGCCGCTTTATTTCATTTGATTACTCATGCTTATTCAAAAGCATTGTTGTTTTTAGGATCTGGATCCATTATTCATTCAATGGAAGCTCTTGTCGGATATTCTCCAGCGAAAAGTCAAAATATGGTTCTTATGGGCGGTTTAACAAAACATGTACCAATTACAAAAACTTCTTTTTTAGTGGGTACGCTTTCTCTTTGCGGTATTCCACCTTTTGCCTGTTTTTGGTCTAAGGATGAGATTCTTAATGATAGTTGGTTGTATTCACCCATTTTTGCAATAATAGCTTGTTGTACAGCAGGATTGACTGCATTTTATATGTTTCGGATCTATTTACTTGTTTTTGAAGGATATTTAAACGTTCATTTTTTAAATTTCAATGGAAAAAAAAATAGTTCATTCTATTCAATATCTTTATGGGGGAAGAAAGAAGTAAAACAGAAATTTAAAAACAAAAATTTTTTCTTAGCTTTACTAAGAATGAAAAATAATGAAATGACTTCTTTTTTTATCCGGAAGATATATCCACATCGCATTAATCAAAATGTCAAAAACATAACCTGTCTTTTTTTTGATATTAACTATTTTGGCACTAAAAAAACGGCTTGTTTATATCCTAATGAATCGGACAATACTATGCGATTTTCTATGCTTGTTTTAGTGCTCTTTACTTTATTCGTTGGGACCATAGGAATTTCTTTCAGCTACAAAGGAATAGATTTGGATATATTATCCAAATTGTTAATTCCGTTTATAGACCTTTTACATAAAAATTCAAAATATTTTATCGATTGGTATGAATTTTTGACCAACGCAACTTTTTCGTTGATTCTAACTTTTTTAGGAATATTTATAGCGTCTTTTTTTTACAAACCGGTTTATTCATATTTACAAAATTTGAATTTATTAAATTTATTTGAAAAAAGTGTTCTTAATAAAAAAGTTGCTGATAATTTTCAAAATGTCATATATGATTGGTCGTATAATCGTGGTTATATAGATGTTTTTTATGATATATCTTTAATTACGAGTGTAAGAAAATTAGTCAAATTCAATTATTTTTTTGATAAAAAAATAATTGATGGAATTCCGAATGGAATAGGTATTACAAGTTTTTTTATGGGAGAGGCTATCAAATATGTAGGAGGCGGTCGAATTTCTTCGTATATTTTATTATATATATTCTATATAGTAATCTTTATACTAATTTGGTATTTTTTATTTCCTAATATTGTTGCATATTAATATTGAACTTGGTAAAAAAAAGGGGTTTAATAACTGAAAAATAAGATTCTGAAAGAAGATTCTTTGAATACTAAAATTACGTATTGAATTTGGATTATTGTATCCATAATTCAAAAAGTTTTTGTGATTATTGCCGAAGAACTGAAATAAAAGATAGGGTAGAGCTATGACAGTTATTATATGGGGTCTACCCAATGCTAAATGCAAAGGCGCATAATAGATCGATATGAACATTATGAGCTGTCCCGTAATAAACCCAGTTGTTGCTGATATTTTCTTCTCGGTCCCTTCTTCC